AAAGAAACGAAGTGACTTAGACAAATCTTGTTTGTCGATAGCCTCGGACCAATCAATCGAATATTGATTAATACGTAATCGATTGAACACTACTTGAAAACGGTTCTTCTGTTCAGAAACGAAATGTTCCAAATGTTCCTGGAAATTCTTGCTCCCATTGGAACATTTGTATCTATATGCATCAGGATCCCGATTCATGGATCTCTCGGTTCGAGAAATAAGAGGATCAAACCATTTCTTCTGACTCTTTTTCAAATTCGATAAATGTTGGTTGATCGTATATTTCATTATAGTTATATGATTCAGAGTATCATTTCCTATTCGATCCCTTTGAATTCCATATTCGAAGTTGCGATCGGATCTATTCATTAAAAAGAATCGATTCGATACATTTCTTATGTACCCATAGGTGCTATATTGGATTTGAATCAGATTTCGGATCAATCTATATTGATTGACTGCCTCCATTATGTTGTTGCTAGCAAATACCGCTGTTTTTAGTTTTGGATCTTCCAAATCATTCCCGCAGTAGATCCGGACCGATTTTTTTCTGATCCTTCGATAAAAAGATTCATTCTCTTCATAAAAAAGAGGAGGTAGAACCAATAAAGATTTCTTTTTCGATTCATCTCTGGAGTTGAATACCTCATTCAAGAATTTTTTTTGATCCAACCCGTAGGAATCAATAGAAAAGGCAAATCCCCTATGATACACCAGATCCGGCTCGGTTATTGATAGAGTGAATAGATCTGCCATTTCTTGAAATCTCTCTTCTGATTCAAAATCGTGGTGTAACGTGTATCCCCCTTTGTTCCGGTCATGGAATAGATGAAATAAATCAAAAAATGGATTTTTTTTCAAGAATGAAATCTTATTGGAACTGTCCATATCCGGTTCATCCTTCGGAACCATATCACATCCCGGATCTGATGAAATAGGATGAATTGAGGCGGTATTTTGTAAATACGTAATTATCTTGAATATATCAACCATTTCTTTATTTTCCGATCGCCTGGAAGGGACAAAAGAAACATCTTGTTTTTTCTTCAAAAATTTCTGATCTCTAGTGGACCTCTCAGTAGGATTCGAACCCAGATGAAGTTCTGACCATCTGTCAGAGAAAAAAGAACGAATTGATCTTGTAGGATTCCCAAGAAATTCTTCGATTTCTTCCGGAAGCAGATGATTATTCATCTGCTTCTCACGTTCCGTGAATAGCCGGGACATTGAGGAAGATCCAAAAAGGCATTTCGGGAATCGATCTGATTCTATCTCTGTTCGTTCCGTTTGAAGAAAGGAAGGATCCAAAAGAATCGATCTTTCTTTTAGTTGCTGAATCTCTGTTTGATCGATCAATGTGTGATATTCCGAATCCTCATTTCTAATGGAATCGAAATGATCTATGGATTGATCAGAAGATCCTTTCAATTGGCTAGAATCCCTTACTTGAACGAAAATAGATCTTGTGGAATCATATTGAATATTTGACAATACATTCCGTACCTTGCTAAAAAACCGATCCTTGTTTACCAACCACACATTGTCTAACCAAATCAAATTCTCTCTCGATACGTTCCTCAAAAAATCCGATTCGTGCTGATTCTTCCCCCAACTAACGAAGAGATCTTGGCGGAATTGCCACATATGAAATTGAGCACAATTTTGCAAAGAAATACCCCACTTGTTTCTCGAGAAGAGATGGGAAACATGCTCAATATCATTTGATTGAATAGTTGCCTCAGCTCCTTGTTGTTTGAAGAAAACCTCCCCTTCAATTGGTCTTTTTTCACGAAAAGCAGACATGAGATAACAAATCAAGTCTTTCCCTAAGATTTCGAATAGCTGTCCCGAATTCAAGTTGATTATGTTTCGCTTCTTCCTCGGAGAAAGACGATCAAACAATTCCCAATCATGGTCCTTGCGGATCGGATCATCCGTATAGGATAAAAAAAGAAACTCCAGATATTTGCTATCTTTCTCTTTGAATGAGATCTCAATTCCAGCTACGGTTTCATTAGATATCTTACAACTAGAATCCCTCTTTTTTCCGATCCGGTTCCTCCACCACCGCGAACTCCGGTTAGATTCAGGCATGATACACTTTTTATTTATTGGGAGAACCCAAGTACTCTCTTGCGGATCCATGAAACAACTCTCAGAAATCTTTTTCCCTTTTGGAAGATACAGGAGCGAAACAATCAACCTATTGATATTGGAAGACCAAAAAGATTCTTCCAATGTCTCATTTCTGGGTCCAATGGAATTCATAGGTATAGGAAGAATAGGTATAGGAAGAAGCCCCATCAAATAGAGATTTTTTCTTTCGACCATCTTTCGATTGTTAATACGAGATATAAGGACCGCTACTACAAGCAGTACTACACCTTTGATCGTGAAATATCGATTGCTTGTTGAACCCCGTGAATCACGTGAAAGTAGGATACTCCAAATTCGGGGGTCAAAGAGTTTCATAAAACGTTCTTGGTGGAAAAAAATGTGA